AGCACGAATACCTTCGTTTAAGAGAATATTTTTAGTATAAAAAGTCTCAAATTCAGGATCTTCCGCTGCGCGGATTTCTTGGGAAACGAAGTCATAGGCACGTAAGTTTAAAGCCAGACCGACTACCCCAATAGCACTCATCCATAAACCAGTTACTGGTACAAATAGCATAAAGAAATGTAACCAACGTTTATTGGAAAAAGCAACCCCAAAGATTTGGGACCAAAAGCGGTTAGCGGTGACCATTGAATAAGTCTCTTCGGCTTGGGTTGGGTTAAAAGCACGGAATGTATTTGCACCGTCACCATCTTCAAATAAAGTATTTTCTACGGTAGCACCATGAATAGCACATAGCAGAGCGGCGCCTAATACTCCGGCAACTCCCATCATATGAAATGGGTTCAACGTCCAATTATGAAACCCTTGGAAGAAGAGGATGAATCGAAATATAGCTGCTACGCCAAAACTGGGTGCAAAGAACCAACCAGACTGACCCAATGGATAAATTAGGAATACAGAAACAAAAACAGCAATTGGACCAGAGAATGCGATTGCATTATAAGGCCGCAATTGAACGGATCGAGCAAGCTCGAATTGACGTAACATGAAACCTATTAGTCCGAAAGCACCATGGAGAGCAACAAAAGTCCACAGACCGCCTAATTGACACCAACGAGTGAAATCCCCTTGTGCTTCAGGGCCCCATAGTAACAACAAAGAATGTGCTAAACTATTCGCGGGGGTAGAAACTGCAGCGGTTAAGAAATTGCAACCTTCCAAATAGGAACTGGCTAATCCATGGGTATACCATGAAGTTACAAAAGTTGTCCCTGTGAACCAACCTCCTAAAGCGAAATAAGCACAAGGAAAGAGCAATAGGCCGGACCAACCCACAAAAACGAAACGGTCCCTCCGTAACCAATCATCCATAATATCAAATAAATCTTTTTCTTCTTTGGTAAATCTACCAAGGGCTATAGTCATAGTGATCCTCCTATTCAACTACATTCAACCATTTACGAACACCTCATAAATTTTCAGGGCATATGATAGTTCGAGTATCTATGGACGAGTCCTCGCTCAATGCCCCTTACAACGGGTTTCGAAGATACAATACAAATTATTGATATTTTTTTCTATTGGGCCACAAAATGATCTAGGTAAAATCTATGAACTCAATTCGATTAGTCCTTACTATATAACTATAACTATTTGAAATAACTATTTGAACCAGAATTATTCTATCCTATAACTAATATTACAGAGCATATCTTTTAAGGGATCAAAGCAAAAAAATCCCCATTTTTCCATGACCCTAAATTAAATATGAAATAATGATAGGCTGGAAATGAAGCCCCCTTTTTTCGCATTTGTTCTCTATTGCATTGGCGGAACAACAAAACAATATCTGATTCTGAAATCAAGGAAGGAGATTGAAAATACATTTTGAAATCAACTTAAACTTATATATTTATATATATGTTATATATGTAATATGTATATGTAGTGTAGCGGAAAAGAGTAGCGATTTCTTTGTTTTCTTTGTGTAGAGCATTCAAGATGAAATCAAGAAATATCGATCAATTTTTGCTTTGCGTGGTCAAAGAAAAACCCGCAATAGCAATATCTATATGAAGTAATATATATGATGTGTATGTATTATGTATGTATTATGTATGATTATAGAATATATATATATGATATAGAATATATAGAATTTAAATATCAGAATAGCTGACATAGTCATGATTCAATGGGTCAGATCCACTTACTTTTTCTTTATTTATAATTTTATAGTGGGTTTAGAACACTGGAGAAGCAGGAATACTTTAGTTTGACGATTAACAAAACAATAGGAATTCGATATCTAGAATATTTATGTATCAAGTCAAGACAAAATGAATAATGAGACATGAAGAAAGAGGGTTACTATGTCACTACAGAATAGACTCTCCCTAATAAAGACAATTAGTCATTATTAAAATGAATAAATTTCAACTTTATAACTATGACCCATAATATAATATATATAATAATATAATGAGAATTCATTATAATGGTGGTTATCTTTTTATTTTTTTGTTACTATTAACAATGGAAAACGAATAGTAAGACTTGAGTTTGGTGAAAAGCCCTTTATCGGATTTGAACCGATGACTTACGCCTTACCATGGCGTTACTCTACCACTGAGTTAAAAGGGCTTGGTTTTTTAATTTAAATATTAAATAGTTTTTATTTTATTATGAGTCTACTGCATATATTATCTATATAATATATATATATATAGATTATTATATAGATATAATATAGAATATAGATATAATATAGATATAATAGACATATCTATACATATATAATATAGATATAGAATATAGATATAATATAGATATAATAGACATATCTATACATATCTATATATACGCATAAGAGCTCATTATCAACTAAGATATTTTCTTCAATCATGTGTCATGTGATGAGGGGATTAATACCCCGAGCCAAATTCCATTAAAAAAATGTCTAGCGTTTTGAATTTTTTGGGTTAGTATGAGATAGTGATAGGCATATCTCATCTTTTCTGTTCTGTCGGATCAAGCACTACTCTAACTGAGGGAATCCTATACTATAATTTTGTTTCATTAATCTATTAATTAATATTATGCTATGAATAGCATGGAGGGGTAATGCATTTATCAACCATCAAATCAAATTTTTATTCTATTATCTATTAATATTCAATTATAGTTAAATCACAACTATAAACTATATCAATAATAATATAAGAATATAATAATAATATGCATTGCATAATAATATATATGTATGTGCATAATAATATATATGTATGTATATTTATAATTTATATAAAATAATATATATGTATATGTATGTATATTTATATATATAATATATATGTGTATATAATATATATATATGTATGTATATTTATAACAATTATATGCTATACATTGTATTTGTATTATAAAAGATATTATTATCTATTGTATTGTATATTAATATATTATATATAGATATATATATATATATAGATTAAAAATTTAAATTATAAAGTAGAAAACTATTTAGATCTAGATTATATAATCTATTATAATTATATTTTGTTATATTGTATATTGACAATTCCAAAAAACTGATCATACTATCAGCATAGTATGCTGATGGTCGGGCGGATATGCCCCCATCGTCTAGCGGTTCAGGACATCTCTCTTTCAAGGAGGCAGCGGGGATTCGACTTCCCCTGGGGGTAGGGTACTACGAAAGGAAGTTGATGATGGATTATCACTAAACCTAGAATTAATTCTTCCTGGGTCGATGCCCGAGCGGTTAATGGGGGCGGACTGTAAATTCGTTGGCAATATGTCTACGCTGGTTCAAATCCAGCTCGGCCCAATAATTCGCCGCTCCATTGAATATGATCTAACCAATTTCATTTTTCTTCCAGAAATAGAAATGCCTTATCCGTAGAAATAAAGATCAACTGTTTTTTTTGATCTATCCATACTATATTTTTCTCATTAAGAATTTCATTATTTTTTTTTTGCAATAAAAAACCACAGGTTATTAGTAATTAACCTAAAGTTTATATCCATGTGGATATGATATCAGTATATCATTTTTGTTTCTGTTACAACATGACCAATAGAATATTCTTATGAAACCATAAAGAATATGTATGCCATAACCTTGCTGGGATTGTAGTTCAATTGGTCAGAGCACCGCCCTGTCAAGGCGGAAGCTGCGGGTTCGAGCCCCGTCAGTCCCGAACTAGGATCCGATGAATTTATCAATTAATCTCCCACTTTTTACAGAAAAGTGGGACAGGAAGCAAGATCTAATCTTTTGTTTTTCGTTTCACATTGATATTTTTATATTTATCATCAGACAAATGAAATGCAGAAATTTCCATTTTTTACACTACAGATAGTAATACTTAAGTAAGTATAAGGAAGAAGGTAGGTTATAGAAAAAAAAGAATGGAAAAGGACGAAAGGATTCTATATTGGAATTGGATTAAGAATTCCATTTTTAATTGAGTATGGATAAAAGGTCTTCCTATGTTATATTATTAAATTCTCGACAATTAATTGATTTGATAGATTAGATATATTGTTATTCATAATATTTTTATCCGTTTGGCATCATCAGGATACAATTAACCTATTGAATTTACAGAAGTAAAATTTATCATCTCTATGGGATTAGATCCCGAGTTATTGCGAAACAAAAAAAATAAGATTATGGAAGTCAATATTCTCGCATTTATTGCTACTGCACTGTTTATTCTAGTTCCTACTGCTTTTTTACTTATCATCTATGTAAAAACAGCCAGTCAAAATAATTGACTTTAATCAAACTCGAATTATTAGTTCTTGTCAATAATTGAAGATAATGATGAGATAGTGTGTAGAAATATAATATAAATATTTATAGTTCTTTCTACACACTATCCGATATTATATACAGATTTACATTTACAGTATAATATAGGCTTTCTTTACTTTATATAATATAAATATATATCAATTTACAATTATGGTAGTGCTTCTAGAGTCCACTCCTCCCCCATACTACGAGCGAAAGGGAAAATGTAAAGACTACCATTAAAGCAGCCCAAGCGAGACTTACTATATCCATGTAAATTATGTCTCCTATCTCTATCAAGGAATTATTCCACTATGATTATTGATCAATAATCATAGTGGAATCAACGTCAAAGAGTCAAAATGGGATTCTGATTTAAAGCGATTGATGAACCAAATCCAATGAAGCTAATCGTAACAAATTCTCTAGTATTCTAATTGTATAGGATTTTCGGTAGAAGCGAGCAATAAGTACGATACATACACCCTTTTCCTTTCTTTGACGATTTTGAAGATATCAATATAAAAGGAGTTCTTCTAATGTAAAAGATGTAGAAATAATAAGACCTATTGTTTCTTTTGTTACCTTTTGTATAAGCAAAAGAGATAAATTATATATATATGTAGATATAAAAAATATAAAAAAATCTCTATACTATAAAGACAGATAACTATAACTATCTTAATAGAACCTCCATTTCCTAATTTATTTGATTCAATGGATGAATTAAAGAATTAAATAAATGAACCGAACCCATTATTAATATGAAATTAATAATTAATAAGTGCAGCAACCTTCACTTCATCCTATTGGATTGGTACGGTGGGTCCACCATATGCTGAAAAAAAAAAATGACAGTCTTTTTTGTCTTTTCTAAAACTTACGGATTCTAAAAGTAAAGTATTGACATACCTAGTTCTAGTTCTTTGCGTCTGCTTCTGCGAAGCAAGAATTAGCCAAGTTGAATTAGCAGAATAATAATAATAAATTCCAATTTGTCAATCAGGCGACACCCAGATTTGAACTGGGGATAAAGGATTTGCAGTCCCCCGCCTTACCACTTGGCCATGTCGCCAAATCTGATCCAAAATAAAATATGGATCAAAATATTATTTATACTCTATTACTAAATTAATAATTATCTACTTTTTTATCTGGAATCCCATTGTACTTAATCCCTTTCCAAAATAGAAATCCCTATTTTTTTTCAAGAAAAAAAGGAGTTTGCAGTAACCATTTACCTAATTTACTTTGAATTATTGAACTAAATTTGTATCTCAAAGTGTGTTTTTCCTTAACAGCATAAGAAAAGCAAATAGATTTATGACTAATTAGTATCAATTAATCTCAATTTTTAATTATAACACCATATATGTGTATATGTAAACCCTAAAACAGAAATTGTTACACAGAACAGAGGATCTCTCTTATTTTAGGCCCATATTCCTATAGAGAATCAGTGTGTTTGAATTTTTTAATTCTCATATATATATATATAGATATATATATATAGAATGGGAAAGGAAAGTGGATTGAACCCTGAATCCATATAGTGATTTTTTTGATATTCCATCTGATCATATTATCATAATAATAGGGATAAATTGGATCCATTTTTATATTCTATACAAAGACTCCATAAGTGTAATGTAAGTATTAAGTAGCAGAATCTTTTTTTCAGGAATGTTTTATTAATTCATTCCATTTATATTTTATTAATTCATTCCTTTTATACCTGTCGCAAATTTGAACTTGCGTCGAAAATACTCTTCATTCTTACGTCTCGTTTCCGTTCATACATATGAAATAGAGATATGGAGTTGGTTAAAATTTCATGTGATTCAGTAAACAGAATATACATTCCATTATTGGCTCACTCTTCATCGAACTAACCTAATCATACGAGTCGATCTAGCAATGATGGAATTTTTTCGATAAAGAGGAAACTTAAGATTAAGATGCTTCGGAAGAAAAATGAGGGAATGTCCACAATACCTGGATTTAATCAGATACAATTTGAGGGATTTTGTAGGTTCATTAATCAGGGCTTGACGGACGAATTTCATAAGTTTCCAAAAATTGAAGATACAGATCAAGAAATTGAATTTCAATTATTTGTGGAAAGATATCAATTGGTAGAACCCTTGATAAAAGAAAGAGAGTCTGTATATGAATCACTCACATATTCTTCTGAATTATATGTACCCGCGGGATTAATTTGGAAAAGTGGTAGAAATATACAAGAACAGACTGTTTTTATTGGAAACATTCCCCTAATGAATTCCCTGGGCACCTCTATAGTAAATGGAATATACAGAATTGTAATCAATCAAATATTGCAAAGTCCCGGTATTTACTATCGTTCCGAATTGGACCATAACGGAATTTCTGTCTATACCAGTACTATAATATCAGATTGGGGAGGGAGATTAGAATTAGAAATTGATAGAAAAGCAAGAATATGGGCTCGCGTGAGTAGGAAACAAAAAATATCTATTCTAGTTCTATCATCGGCTATGGGTTCAAATCTAAAAGAAATTCTAGATAATGTTTGTTATCCCGAAATTTTATTGTCTTTCTTGAATGATAAGGAAAAAAAAAAGATTGGGTCAAAAGAAAATGCAATTTTGGAGTTTTATCAACAATTCGCTTGTATAGGCGGGGATCCGGTATTTTCTGAGTCCTTATGTAAGGAATTACAAAAGAAATTTTTTCAACAAAGATGTGAATTAGGAAGGATTGGTCGACGAAATATGAACTGGAGATTAAATCTTGATATACCTCAGAACAATACATTTTTGTTACCACGAGATATATTGGCTGCTGCGGATCATTTGATCCGAATGAAATTTGGAATGGGTATACTTGACGATATGAATCACTTGAAAAATAAGCGTGTTCGTTCTGTAGCAGATCTGTTACAGGATCAATTCGGATTGGCTCTTGTTCGTTTAGAAAATGCGGTTCGAGGAACTATATGTGGAGCAATCCGGCATAAATTGATACCGACTCCTCAAAATTTGGTAACTTCGACTTCATTAACAACCACTTATGAATCTTTTTTTGGCTTACATCCCTTATCTCAAGTTTTGGATCGAACTAATCCATTGACACAAATCGTTCATGGGCGAAAATTGAGTTATTTAGGTCCTGGAGGATTGACAGGGCGAACTGCTAGTTTTCGGATACGAGATATTCATCCTAGCCACTATGGGCGTATTTGCCCAATTGATACGTCCGAAGGAATCAATGTTGGTCTTATTGGATCCTTAGCTATTCATGTGAGGATTGGTCATTGGGGGTCCATAGATAGCCCATTTTTTGAAATATCATCAAAAGAAACACAGATGGTTTATTTATCCCCAAGTAGAGATGAATATTATATGGTAGCAGCAGGAAATTCTTTGGCCTTGAATCGAGGTATTCAAGAGGAGCAGGTTGTTCCAGCTCGATATCGCCAAGAATTCCTGACTATTGCATGGGAACAGATTCATCTTAGAAGCATTTTTCCCTTCCAATATTTTTCTATTGGAGCTTCCCTTATTCCTTTTATCGAGCATAATGATGCAAATCGGGCTTTAATGAGTTCTAATATGCAACGCCAAGCGGTTCCCCTTTCTCGGCCCGAGAAGTGCATTGTTGGAACTGGGCTAGAACGCCAAACGGCTCTGGATTCGGGACTTTCCACTATAGCTGACCACGAGGGAAAGATCGTTTATACTGATACTCACAAGATTGTTTTTACAAGTAATGGGAACACTATAAGCATTCCATTAGTTATGTATCAACGTTCCAACAAAAATACTTGTATGCATCAAAAAACTCTGGTTCAACAGGGTAAATGTATAAAAAAAGGACAAATTTTAGCAGATGGTGCGGCTACAGTTGGGGGAGAACTCGCTTTAGGCAAAAACGTATTAGTAGCTTATATGCCGTGGGAAGGTTACAATTCTGAAGATGCAGTACTAATTAGCGAACGTCTGGTATATGAAGATATTTATACTTCTTTTCACATCCGAAAATATGAAATTAAGACTCATGTGACAAGCCAAGGCCCCGAAATAATCACTAAAGAAATACCGCATTTAGAGGCTAATTTACTCCGCAATTTAGATAGAAATGGAGTTGTGAGGCTTGGATCTTGGATAGAAGCAGGTGATATTTTAGTAGGGAAATTAACGCCTCAGACAGCGAACGAATCGTCGTATGCCCCAGAGGATAGATTATTACGAGCCATACTTGGCATTCAAGTATCCACGGCAAAAGAAACTTCTCTAAAACTACCTATAGGCGGAAGGGGCCGAGTTATTGATGTGAGATGGATCCAGAAAAGGGGGAGTTCCAGTTATAATCCGGAAATGATTCGTGTATATATTTCACAAAAACGTGAAATCAAAGTAGGTGATAAAGTAGCTGGAAGACATGGGAATAAAGGTATCATTTCAAAAATTTTGCCTAGACAAGATATGCCCTATTTGCAAGATGGAACACCTGTTGATATGGTTTTTAACCCATTAGGAGTCCCCTCACGAATGAATGTGGGACAGATATTTGAATGCTCGCTTGGGTTCGCAGGGGATCTGCTAAAGAGACATTATAGAGTAGCACCTTTTGATGAGAGATATGAGCAAGAGGCTTCGAGAAAACTAGTGTTTCCTGAATTATATGAAGCCAGTAAGCAAACAAAAAAGCCATGGGTATTTGAACCCGAGTACCCGGGAAAAAGCAAAATATTTGATGGAAGAACAGGAGATCCTTTTGAACAACCTGTTCTAATAGGAAAGTCCTATATCCTGAAATTAATTCATCAAGTTGATGATAAAATCCATGGGCGTTCCAGTGGCCCTTACGCACTTGTTACACAGCAACCTCTTAGAGGAAGGGCCAAGCAAGGAGGACAACGAGTAGGAGAAATGGAAGTTTGGGCTCTAGAGGGATTTGGTGTTGCTCATATTTTACAAGAGATGCTTACTTATAAATCTGATCATATCAGAGCTCGTCAAGAAGTACTTGGTGCTACAATCATAGGAGGAACAGTACCTAATCCCGAGGATGCTCCAGAATCTTTTCGATTGCTCGTTCGAGAACTACGATCTTTGGCTCTGGAACTGAACCATTTTCTTGTATCTGAGAAGAACTTCCAGATTAATAGGAAGGAAGCTTGATCTGAATGAATCATATTTGCTATTCTATGATTGATCGGTATAAACATCAACAACTTCGAATTGGACCAGTGTCTCCTCAACAAATAAGGGCTTGGGCCAACAAAATCTTACCTAATGGAGAGATAGTTGGAGAGGTGACAAAGCCCTATACTTTTCATTACAAAACCAATAAACCAGAAAAGGATGGATTGTTTTGTGAAAGAATCTTCGGGCCTATAAAAAGTGGAATTTGTTCTTGTGGAAATTATCGAGTAATCGGAGCTGAGAACGAAGACTCGAAATTTTGTGAACAATGTGGAGTGGAATTTATTGATTCTCGGATACGAAGATATAAAATGGGATATATCAAGCTCGCATGTCCAGTGACTCATGTGTGGTATTTGAAACGTCTTCCTAGTTATATCGCGAATCTTTTAGATAAACCCCTTAAGGAATTAGAAGGCCTAGTATACTG